TACTTTTAGAAATGGATTCTTCTAGCAAACTATAGCTTATTGCATTAAAGAAGAAAAGAAACTAATAGAAGTCCAAGACGCGGAATGGTAGTGAATAGAGAGAAAGATTCTTCTGATTTTCTTGTTCCTGAAAATATTCTATCTATCTCCTAGACGCCGTAGAGAATTGAGAATTTTCATGTCTTTCAATTCTCGTACTCGTAATTGGAAAGTTACGGAAGGAGATCCATCATTTTGCAATGAAAACAACATATAAAACTCTGGACAATTTCGAAATCAGGCCAAGCGTCTTAATACATATGCCAAAAAATTCATTATTGGCCCACCATTGATTAGAAGATTTAGCTTGTATAAATCGCTATTGGTTTGATACGAATAATGGTAGTCATTTCAGTATGTTAAGGATACATATGTATCCCCATAATTCATTTAGAGTTACTTAGAGAGCCTATTTCTTATACCATATCTCTATCCCGTGAAATTCTCGAGCCGAAAGGTGGATGCATATGCTGTGTTTCATTTTGCTAAATGATATCAATTAAATGGTGTATCAATTCCATAAATTGGATATAGCAATAAATAAATCAGCAAAATTCTTTTATTTTAGATAGAAGAAACATTTCTTCTATCTAAAATAAAAGAATGTACCCTTCTATCCAAATCCAATTTGGATCGATAAAATAAATCCAAATTCCAGTAGTAGATGAATAATTGCAAATTTTTGTGTGTATGAGATTAGAATAACTTCAAAATAACTGACATAATTTTGTATTTTTCCTGATCAGAAAAATACAAGAAAAAGAAAGGAGGTAGAAAAATTTTTGGATTTATGGTTAAAGAAGAAAAAGAAGAAAACAGAGGTTCTGTTGAATTTCAAGTATTCAGTTTCACCAATAAGATACGGAGACTTGCTTCACATTTGGAATTACATAAAAAAGATTTTTCATCGGAAAGAGGTCTACGAAGACTTTTGGGAAAACGTCGACGTTTGCTGGCTTATTTGGCGAAGAAAAATAGAGTACGTTATAAGAAATTAATAAGTCAGTTGAATATTCGGGAGCAGTAATTTAATTGTTCGAATTTTGTTCTTATTTTATTAGTAGTCTTTATAGTAGTCTTAGATTTTTCATTTTGATGAGCCTCGTTTTGAGGAATTCATGGAATAATCCATTTTCATGGAATAATGAATTAAGGAAGAAAGGATATGAGTCTACCACTTACAAGAAAAGATCTCATGATAGTCAATATGGGCCCTCAACACCCATCAATGCATGGTGTTCTTCGACTGATCGTTACTCTCGATGGTGAAGATGTTATTGATTGTGAACCTATATTAGGCTATTTACACAGAGGAATGGAAAAAATCGCGGAAAACCGAAGTATTATACAGGAAGAAAGGAAGGTAAATAAAAAAACGAAAAGAAGGACATAGAAAAAGAGAGATGATAGAGGAGGCTAGGGTTTGGGGAATAAGAGAATTATTTAGAGAAGAAACCCGTAAATTCTTTCTTTACGTTAAGAAAGGAAAAAGAATAAAAATGCGGATACATAACATAAAAAAAAGAATAAATAAGACGATATTCGCCCTCCCCCTACATATTTAATTTCCTCTCCTATACAAAAACTAGCAAGACCGACTCCATTGGTAATTCCATCAATGATACTCTTATCGAAAAATTCCATGAGTTCGGTTAATCCTCTTATACCCAAGGTAAAGACCCTAGTATAGAAAATATCTATATAACCACGATTATATGACCAACTGTATATCTTTTTTTTTACTGAATCAAAAAAGTCCTTTTTCAGACTCCCTTTTACAAGACTCCCTTTTACAAAGAAATTTATTAAATTCAAATTCTGAAAAAAAGAATAAGCGGATCCATAGAAGATATATGCTATAAATAAACCGAAAATAGCTAGACTTACAGAATAAATTGCGTTAGTGATAAATTCATATGAATTTATAGAAGAATTAGAACTTTCCTGGATAAAGTTTATTGAGGGAGTTAACCACTTTGATAATAAGGTTAACTCCGCTATTCTATTTTCCATTGCTCCATTATCAAAAGAGATTCCTATGAATCCAATGAACAAAGTAAAAATAAATAATATAAGAAGAGGAAATAGCATAGTATTTCCCGTTTCATGCGGATAGGCAAAAGTGTTTTTAGCCCCAAAGGAAGTACTAAAGGATCCTATCCTATTTCTTGTATTACCAGGATTTTGGAATATATTTTGTGAAAAAAAAGAAACTCCACTCTTCGTTGTTGATAAAATGAAATTCCTATTTACTCCTTTGGGTAGCCTTTTTCCCCATAAGGATAGTGAATACAAGGAACTCTCTTTAGTGCTACTGTAACTTTGAAAATGAACACGTAAATACCCATCAAACGTAAGTAAATATATCCGAAACATATAAAAGGCGGTTAATCCTGCAGTAAAGGAGGCTATTATTCCAAAAAAAGGCGAATACAACCAACTATTACTAAGAATTTGATCTTTGGACCAGAAGCAAGCAAGAGGTGGAATACCACAAAGAGAAAGCGTACCGCATAAAAAAGTAGTTCTTGTAATTGGAATGTATTTTCTTAAACCACCCATAAGAACCATATTCTGACTTTTATCTGGTGAATATCCAACAAGAGGTTCCATTGAATGAATAATGGATCCAGATCCCAAGAACAATAAACCTTTTGAATAAGCATGAGTGATCAAATGGAATAAAGCAGCTTGATAAGAACCTATACCTAGAGCTAACATCATATAACCCAATTGAGACATTGTGGAATAGGCTAAACTTCTTTTAATATCTCTCTGAGAAAGGGCTAAAGTAGCCCCTAAAAAGAGTGTTATTGTACCTATTAAAGAAATAAAACTCATTATGAAAGGTAAAGATATGAAAAGAGGAAGAAGTCGAGCTAGAAGAAAAATCCCCGCCGCAACCATGGTTGCTGCGTGTATAAGAGCCGAAATGGGAGTGGGTCCTTCCATAGCATCGGGTAACCATACGTGAAGAGGGAATTGCGCAGATTTAGCAACTGCACCAAGAAATAATAAAAAAGCACACAAAGTAGTAAGTAAAGAATGAATCCCATTATTAGGAATCCAGTTATTAGCTATTTTGAACAAATCCCGAAACTCTACACTACCTGTTATCCAAAAAAAACCTAAAATGCCTAATAATAGACCAAAATCCCCTACACGGTTAGTTACAAAAGCTTTTTGACAAGCAGTGGCTGCGATTGGTCGTGTAAACCAAAAGCCTATCAATAAATAGGAACACATTCCCACAAGTTCCCAAAAAAAATAAATTTGTATCAAATTGGAACTAGTAACCAATCCCAACATGGAAGTATTGAAAAAACTTATATAAATAAAAAATCTCAAATACCCTTCATCGTGGGACATATAACCGTCGCTATAAACAAGAACCAAGATTCCTACAGTAGTAATTAGTACTAACATAATAGAAGTAAGCGGGTCAATTAAGTATCCAAATTCTAAGGAAAAATCATTATTGACGGTCCAAGACCATAGATATTGATAGATAGAACTTCCATTTATTTGTTGAATAGAAAGTTGAACTGAGAATACCATAGCTATACTTAAAAATAAAACACTAGGAAAAGCCCATATGCGACGAAGATTTTTTGTTGCTGTCGGAATAAAAAAAAGTCCAAACCCCATTGACATAATAACTGGAAGTGGAAGAAGAGGGATTACCCATGCATATTGATACGTATGTTCCATAAGAAAAGAAATTGCAATTTTTACTTAAATTTTTTCCCTAAAATAAAAGTGTTTCCGATTCACCAAACCCATTTTATTCTCATCTATTTCTGAAGTAATAAATAAAAATAAAAAAAATACTGAAATTCTTCATTTTAAAAAAATGTCTCTCGTTGAAATAATCAAAAATTAAGAATCGGTTTAGTTGGTTAAATTCTAAAAGTGAATCAAATAACTTCGTTACTTAATTATTACCCAAATGAGGATATTTATGAAAATACAAAAAATTATTCAATCATTTTACTTTCTATTCCTATTCCGTTTTCTATTTCTTTAAAACAAAGATGCGGCTCTTGCTTATAGGAAATTCTCGAATATTTCTTACTTCATATAGAACGGAAATCCTAATGGCTTTAATTATATAAGTTTTAGAATGGCTTGTTTAAGAGACTCAGTATTTTTTTGTTTTGAGTGGAATTCCATTCTGAACTTAATTAACTATTGGAATTTTCCATTCTTTTTATCCCCCTATCTTATATGGGGGATAAGACCCCGTACTGTATATCTATATCTATATATGAAGTATACTTGATATATAAATATATTTAAAAGGAAAACCTTTCTATATATTCTATATTATTAAAACAAAGTCTAAAATATATAAGAAAATATGCTAAAAAATTCTTGTCTTATCCGTAGATAAGAAAGAAGAATTGATTTGCGACAATAGATAAGAAAGAAGGATTGATTTGTGATAATAGATGTCTTTCACATACAACTAGAAAAAAAATTTCCTTTTTGAATGGCAGTTCCAAAAAAACGTACTTCAAGGTCAAAAAAGCGTATTCGTAAAAATATTTGGAAGAAAAAGACTTATTTTTCCATAGTACAATCTTATTGTTTAGCAAAATCAAGATTATTTTCCAGCGGCAACGAGCATCCAAAACCAAAGGGTTTTTCTGCGCAACAAACAAATAATAAGGTTTTGGAATAATCTTAAATCTGAATTGACCTAAAAAAAAAAATGGAATTAATTAATGAATCGACTTTTATGCATCGAGTTAGTTGTACAATATTCTTAGAACAAACCACCCCTCTTATATCCGATATTTGGTATACTTTATACTAAGTATTCTTTTCCTATCAATGGACTTTTGATAATAGAATCCTCATATTTTAGATGAGGATTCTATTACCAAAAGTGGAGTATTCTTGCAATAGGACTTACAACTCCCACCTATCTTATCCAAAATCTATAAGTAAATTGGTTTAAGGTTGGTAAATTTTATTCATAAGAGTAAAAAAACTATCATTCTAGATATTTTGCGAAAACCAAAAAGGGTTTCTATTTAATGGTGAAATTCAAAAGGATAAATTAAAATGGATAATATAGAGAATAGAAAAGGCTTTTAGATTTTGTCCATTGCATTAAAAGAATAAAAAAAAAAATAAATGAAAAACGAATTAGAAAAAAGTAGTTCCAACTCTTTCAAGCATTGTTTCTATTGGGCAAAGCTACAATTTTTTATAAAATAAAAAGAAGATTCTAATGTTCCTAAATTTTATGGACTTTCCCAATCTCGACGATTCGCAAGAAAATCACTATTATTCTTTTAAGTTACCTATTATTTGAAGTTAGCCGCCATGGTGAAATTGGTAGACACGCTGCTCTTAGGAAGCAGTGCTCAAGCATCTCGGTTCGAATCCGAGTGGCGGCATTCTCGAAAAAGAATACAATAGATTAGAAAATGGATTCAATTCGAAATTTACAATTTTGTAATGGGACCTTCTCCTTATGCTATTTGCAACTTTAGAACATATACTAACTCATATCTCTTTCTCAACCATTTCAATTGTGATTACGATTCATTTGATAACCTTATTAGTTCGTGAACTTGGGGGATTACGTGATTCGTCAGAAAAAGGAATGATAGCTACTTTTTTCTCTATAACAGGATTCCTAGTTTCTCGTTGGGCTTCTTCGGGACATTTACCATTAAGTAATTTATATGAGTCATTGATCTTCCTTTCATGGGCTCTGTATATTCTTCATACGATCCCTAAGATACAGAACTCTAAAAATGATTTAAGCACAATAACTACGCCAAGCACTATTTTAACGCAAGGCTTTGCCACGTCGGGTCTTTTAACTGAAATGCATCAATCCACAATACTAATACCTGCTCTACAATCTCAGTGGTTAATGATGCATGTCAGTATGATGTTACTAAGCTATGCAACTCTTTTGTGCGGATCTTTATTATCCGCCGCTCTTCTAATTATTAGATTTCGAAATAATTTCCATTTTTTTTCTAAAAAAAAACAAAATGTTTTTAATAAAACCTTTTTCTTTAGTGAGATTTATTATTTATATGCAAAAAGAAGTGCTTTAAAAAGCACTTCATTTCCAAATTATTACAAATATCAATTAACTGAGCGTTTGGATTCTTGGAGTTATCGTGTCATTAGCCTAGGGTTTACACTTTTAACCATGGGTATTCTTTGTGGAGCAGTATGGGCTAACGAGGCGTGGGGATCCTATTGGAATTGGGATCCTAAAGAAACTTGGGCATTTATTACTTGGACCATATTCGCAATTTATTTACATAGTAGAACAAATCCAAATTGGAAGGGTACGAATTCTGCACTTGTAGCTTCGATAGGATTTCTTATAATTTGGATCTGCTATTTTGGTATCAATCTATTAGGAATAGGTTTACATAGTTATGGTTCGTTTATATTAACACCTAACTGATTACAGAAAAAACCTCATTTCATAAAGGTTTTGCCTTTTTGGTTTGGTTTTATTTGAGAACCCCTTGAATGCCTTCTCAAAGGGTTCTCAAAAATTCGAGATAGATCTAATTAAACTTTTTTACTTTTTTTTTATTATTAGGTTTTTTTACTATAGAATATAGAGCGAACTAATAAAAAAAACCTATTTAGGATAATAATTGGATAAGAGAGCCTCCACCCTGTCAACAGATAGGGAGAGAGCAAAATCTGGATAAATACCAATTCCTATTACTGGTAAAAAGATACAGATTAAAAGAAAGAGTTCTCGTGGTCCAGAATCCACAAAATTTGCTCTTGGAACGTTAAATAGCTTGTATCCGTAGAACATCTGGCGTAACATAGATAATAAATAAATAGGAGTTAATATCATTCCAATTGCCATCACAAAAGTAATTAGCGTTTTTGGCATTAACAGAAATTTAGGACTAGTAATAAGTCCAAAAAATACTACTAATTCTGCGACAAAACCGCTCATTCCTGGTAAGGCAAGAGAAGCCATTGAAAAGCTACTAAACATGGTAAAAATTTTTGGCATTGGGATAGCTATCCCCCCCAGTTCTTCGAGATAAACAAGGCGCATTCTATCACAAACCGTTCCTGCCAAGAAAAAAAGTGTAGCACCAATAAATCCATGGGATAATATTTGTAAAATAGCTCCATTGAGTCCAATGTTAGTTATAGACCCAATTCCTATAATTATGAAACCCATGTGAGATACAGAGGAATAAGCTATTCTTTTTTTGAAATTTCGTTGACCAAGAGAAGTTGAAGCTGCATAGATTATTTGCACTGCTCCTATTATTACCAACCAAGGGGAAAATAGATAATGAGCATGAGGTAATAATTCCATGTTGATACGAATCAATCCATATGCTCCCATCTTTAATAGGATTCCCGCTAAAAGCATACATGTACTATAATGCGCTTCCCCATGGGTATCCGGTAACCACGTATGTAGGGGTATAATCGGCAATTTGACAGCATAAGCAATAAGGAAGCCAAAATATAAAAGTATTTCCAAGGCTGCAGGGTATGATTGATTAATTAATCTTTCCAAATCTAATCCTGGTTCGTTGGAACCATATAAGCCCATACCCAGAACTCCGATTAAGAAAAAAAAGGAACCGCCTGCAGTATACAAAATAAACTTTGTAGCTGAATACAGACGCCTCTTTCCCCCCCACATGGATAAAAGTAAGTAAACAGGAATTAATTCTAACTCCCACATGATAAAAAAAAGTAAAAGGTCTCGCGAAGAAAATAATCCTATTTGACCACTATACATTGCTAGCATCAGGAAATAGAATAATCGCGAATTCCGGGTAACTGGCCAAGCTGCTAAAGTAGCTAAAGTAGTGATAAATCCTGTCAATAAAATCGATCCTACTGAAAGCCCGTCGATTCCCAATCTCCAGTGGAAATCGAAGACATCTATCCATTTAGAATCTTCTTTTAATTGGATTAAGGGATCCTCCAGTTGGAAATGATAACAGAATGCATAAGTCATTAGAAGGAATTCTAACAAACAAATAGATAGAGTATACCATCTAACAATTTTGTTTCCCCTATGAGGTAAAAAGAAAATGAATGAACCCGCAAATATCGGCAAAACAACAAGTATTGTTAACCAGGGAAAATAACTCATGATAAAGTGATAAAGATAAGATACGTTTTGACCAGAAAAGCCCGTGCTCGATTATTTCGAGCACAGGCTTCTTCGGTAAAGAGGAATCAGATGATTCGAGTGGAGTTTTTTGTAACGTATCAATAAGATAGAGCCATGCTACGAGTTGTTTCAGGCCCTAAATAAACACGGACACTTAAAAAATCTGTTGGGCAGGCGGATTCACATCTCTTACAACCCACACAATCTTCGGTTCTTGGCGCAGAAGCAATTTGCTTGGCTTTACATCCATCCCAGGGTATCATTTCTAATACATCCGTTGGACAAGCTCGTACACATTGAGTGCATCCTATACATGTATCATAAATTTTGACGGAATGTGACATTGGATCTATAAATTTTTCTTTTCAACATTAAATTTTTCGATCTGGTAAAAAAAATTAGTACTCTAATGAGTCATGTGTATTGTAGACACCAGACGAAGCAATGGTTTATCCAAACTTCAACAAAAAATAATAATCTATTTTTTAATTCGTTTGCGAGAAAGCGTGAAAAGAGCCAAGAGACTTGAATTTTGGACTTCAACAATCATTATTATAAAAATTGTACATACGAATTCGAATTAGCTAATAAATTGGCTATTGTATTTTCAATATAAATTATTGCAATATTCAAATTGCAATATCAATGAATTACAAAAAATCATATTAAGTAAAAAAGAATACTCTGTAATAATCTATTCCAAAAATGATATTCTTAAAGAATAATAAGAAATCAATATTATTATTATTTGTGCATCTTTGTTTATAGGATTCCATCTCTAATTATGAAAAAGTCTAATTTTTCAAAAAATTAGATTGATTGAGACGGGTGGATTTCCTGTTACGATGGATGGAAGAAAGAATGGATAGTCCAATAGCGGCTTCAGCAGCCGCAAGGGCTATAACAAAAATGGCAAAAATGTCTCCTTTTAATTGACGACTATCAAATAGATCAGAAAATGTTACGAGATTTAGATTAATTGAATTCAGTATAAGTTCAAGACATATTAGAGCTCTAACCATGTTTCGGCTTGTGATCAATCCATAGATACCAATCGAAAATAAATAGACACTCAAAAAAAGTACATGCTCAAACATCATTAACTAACTCCTTATCAATCGCGATTCATTTCAGGACAAGAATTGAACCGATTCAATTAATTAGAATAGAACAATTACACAACAAAATAAAAAGGAAGGTTTTTGTTGGCAGTAGATGGGTTTTACTAAATTAAAATTGTTTTTCTTTAGTTATTTTTTTTAGATTACTCTATTCTAACTTTTTCTTATTGCCGAGCCATAGTAATTGCACCTATTAAAGAAACTAGAAGAATTATGGAAATGAGTTCAAACGGAAGATAAAAATCGGTTGCTAAATGAATCCCAATTTGTTGAACATTATTTATGAGACCCTGTTCTACTATTTGGTTTGATCTTGTAGTCCAAAGAATTCCATACCATGACGTATCTGGGATAGTAGTCATTAGTGAAAAAGGAATGGTTATACAAACGAGTGAAATGAACCCATCTCCAATAGTCCAATAATTCTTATCGTTAGACCATTCTGAGCCATTTACGAACATTACAGCGAATATGATCAAGACATTTACGGCTCCCACATAGATAAGAAGCTGTGCGACAGCTACAAAATAGGAATTCAATAAAAAATAGAATAAGGATACACAAACAAGAACTAATCCCAGCGAAAAAGCGGAATAAATTGGGTTGGTAAGTAATACTACTCCTAGACCCCCTAGTAGAAGAACAAATCCCCAAAATAGCCCAAGAATCTCATGTATTGGCCCAGGTAAATCCATTATGGATAAAAAAAATTAATAGTATAAAATTTTTCATGAACTGACTAAAACTAAAAGATTTAAGGAAGGAAAAGGGGACTTAGATATTTTTTGTGTATAAGCTGTTATAGTTAGAAATTATATCACGAAAATCTACTCCGCTCTGATTCCAAATTAGGAATAATTTGCAAAAAGCAGTAGTTATTCGTTTTTCTCTAAATAATTCCTTTTTATAATTATAAAAAAAAAAAAGAAAAAATTCTAGTCTAGTAATCCGTAATCGTTCTTGAATTAGAAGATTTCTCTTCGTCTATTTTACTTTGAGTCGAATTCCTAATTGTTTGAATTGTGTAATCTCCCATTATGGAGATTGGTAATCGACTCAAAGCAATTTGATTATAATTCAATTCATGACGATCATAAGTAGAAAGTTCATATTCTTCAGTCATTGATAAACAGTTTGTCGGACAGTACTCAACACAATTACCACAAAAAATACAAACTCCGAAATCAATACTATAATTAAGCAATTGTTTCTTTTTAATATGCTTTTCAAATCTCCAATCCACGAGGGGTAGATCTATCGGACATACGCGAACACATACTTCACAAGCAATACATTTATCAAATTCAAAGTGGATTCGCCCTCGGAAACGCTCCGGTGTAATTGATTTTTCGTAAGGGTAGTGAATCGTTATAGGTAAACGATTTGTGTGGGATAAGGTAGTTATGAAACTTTGCCCAATATACCTTGTAGCGCGTATTGTTTGTTGACCATAACTCATGAACCCAGTTACCATAGGGAACATATTCTAAATATCTATGAAAAAGGTATGTTTCTTTCTCTTGTTTGAAAAAACTTTTGTGTTGAAAATATTCTTACTGTTATTGTATTATCTTATTTATAGTGAAACAAGTTGGAAAGAGGTTGTTAATAAGAGATTGCCCAGGGAAATAGGTAAAAGAAATTTCCACCCAAGATTTAATAACTGATCCATTCTCATCCTGGGTAAAGTCCATCTTATTGTGATAGAAATAAAGAGAAATAAATAAGCTTTCGTTAATGTAATAAAGATACCCATTGCCATTTCAAAAATTCCAACTGTTTTATTCATTTGGAAAAATTCAAAAAAAGATATATAGGGAATAGAGAAATTCCATCCGCCTAAGTATAGAACTGTTACAAATAAAGAAGAAACTAATAAATTTAGGTAAGAAACAAGATAAAATAAACCATATTTAATACCGGAATATTCGGTTTGATAACCCGCTACTAATTCTTCTTCTGCTTCTGGTAAATCAAAGGGTAATCTTTCACATTCTGCCAAAGAAGAAATTAGAAAAACTAAAAAACCTATAGGCTGACGCCAAAGATTCCATCCAAAAAAACCATACTTTGACTGTGCTTCAACTATATCAACTGTACTTGAACTGTTAGATAATCATAGTCGATGATAACATCACAGCTCCCACCGCTATTCCAAAACCGTACATGAAACCTTAAGCTTCATACGGCTTCTCTATGATCAGAAAAAGGAAAGGACTGTTTCCTTTTGGTATTATCCCTGAGGCGTATATCGAATTAGGTAAAATAAAATCAATTGGAAAGTCCTAAATTAGACCAAAGTAATTCTGTCTGCTAGAATAAGAAAAAGCGCTTCCGAATTGATCTCATCCTTTATAATAAAATGCAAATTTTTCTTTGTTCAGTAATAACTTAATTTTGGAATAAAACACTAGTTATAGGAATTTAAAAATGGAAAGAGTTGGGCATTAGTTCATGAGGAATTCTGTATGAATATGGATAGAGGAAGGAAATATTTGGAGTAAATTCTTTTTTTGTATTGCATTCCATATCTTTTGTCCTATTCTTCTTTCCCTGGGGAGGTGATATTTAAAAAGAAAAAGAGGAATAAAGGGTTAATTCGTTCTTGAATAGCCATTTCCTTAACAAGTGAATGGGAACATACTCTGGATCGGAATCTGAAGAAAGTACTACTTGATCATTTCCACCAATTTCAAGTCCTTATTAGGATTCCTTATTACGAGGAAAAATATCTAATGTCTTAGATTCTCCCTTTACTAATCCTTTATGTACTTTAGTGTTCCTAACCCCTCACTAACTTTTGATGGATTCTTCTTATGATTCGAAGTTTTAGTAATAACTAGGAAAATTCTAGTAATGGAATTCCATATCGCGAATCCTTTATTCTTGCCCGCTTCAAGATATGATGATTAATTAAAAAATACCAACCTTGGGGTAAAGAGTTTACACTGCTTATGTTTACTTCAACTTTTTTCTTGTACGTAGGAAATGAGATTTTTATTTTTACTACAAATTCATAAGCTGTTTTGTTTCACTCATATAACTATCTAGTTTAACTTACCAAAAATTTTAGAGGAAAAAGATCCCATTTTAACGAATCACACGTAGAGATATTGCTAGCACACAAAAAGTTAATGGTATTTCATAACTAATGGATTGAGCAGCAGCTCGTAGACCGCCTAAAAAAGAATATTTATTATTTGAACTATATCCTGCCATAAGAAGACCAATAGGAGCAATACTTGAAATGGCAATCCATAAAAAAACACCAATACTAAGATCGGCTAAAACAAAATGATATCCCAAAGGGATAACTAAAAAACTTAATAAAACGGATATGACTGCAATAGAAGGGCCAATGCTAAATAAAGGAATATCTCCTCGGGATGGCAAGATATCCTCTTTAAAAAGTAGCTTAGTCCCATCTGCTATAGCTTGAAGCAGGCCCAAGGGGCCCGCATATTCAGGACCAATACGTTGTTGTATGGATGCGGATATTTCTCTTTCTAACCACACAATTACGAGTACCTCTATTGTGATTCCCAATAGGAGGGTCAAAATGGGTAGAATCCATATCAGTCCATAGATTTCTTTTAATAATTCCGATTTTGAAAAAGAATTGATAGTTTCTGCCTCTACCCTATCTATTATCATTTCAACGATCAACTTCCCCCATAATGATATCTATACTACCTAATATCGTCATGATATCAGCCAATTTCATTTTTTTAACAAGCTGAGGAAGAATTTGCAAATTAATAAAACCGGGTGGACGGATTTTCCATCTCCAGGGGAAAAGACTATCATCTCCTATCAAATAAATCCCTAATTCACCTTTAGGAGCTTCCACTCTTACATAAAGCTCTTGTTTTGACAATTCAAAATTGGGCGAAGGTTTTTTACCAAGAAATCTATATTCAAAATCATTCCATTCAGAATTCTTTGATTTATTAAAGCGTCGAACTTCTAAATTCTCGTAAGGGCCCCCAGGAATTTTCTCTACAGCTTGTTGAATAATTTTGATGGATTCCCTCATTTCACCGACTCGTACTAAATAGCGAGCTAATGAGTCCCCCTCTTTTTGCCATCGGACTTTCCAATCAAATTGGTTGTAAGACTCATAAGGATCCACTTTACGAAGATCCCATTGTACTCCAGAAGCTCGTAACATGGGGCCCGATAAGCCCCAATTTACTGCATCTTCTCCACTAATAAAACCTACTCCCTCAACTCGTTCTAAAAAAATGGGATTCTGTGTAATAAGTTGTTGATATTCAACAACTCCGCGTAAAAAATAATCACAAAAATCTAAACACTTATCGATCCACCCATAAGGTAGATCAGCGGCTACTCCTCCAATGCGAAAGTAATTGTGCATCATTCGCATACCCGTAGCAGCTTCAAATAGATCATATATTAATTCTCTTTCTCTAAAAATATAGAAAAAGGGAGTTTGTGCGCCAAGATCCGCCATAAAAGGTCCAAGCCATAACAAGTGAGAAGCTATACGACTCAATTCTAACATAATTACCCTAATATAGCTGGCTCTTTGTGGTATTTGAATATTCTCCAAAAATTCTGGTGCATTTACCGTAATTGCTTCCGTAAACATAGTAGCTAAATAATCCCATCGTGTTACATAAGGTAAGTATTGTATAATACTTCGGTTTTCCGCGATTTTTTCCATTCCTCTGTGTAAATAGCCTAATATAGGTTCACAATCAATAACATCTTCACCATCGAGAGTAACGATCAGTCGAAGAACACCATGCATTGATGGGTGTTGAGGGCCCATATTGACTATCATGAGATCTTTTCTTGTAAGTGGTAGACTCATATCCTTTCTTCCTTAATTCATTATTCCATGAAAATGGATTATTCCATGAATTCCTCAAAACGAGGCTCATCAAAATGAAAAATCTAAGACTACTATAAAGACTACTAATAAAATAAGAACAAAATTCGAACAATTAAATTACTGCTCCCGAATATTCAACTGACTTATTAATTTCTTATAACGTACTCTATTTTTCTTCGCCAAATAAGCCAGCAAACGTCGACGTTTTCCCAAAAGTCTTCGTAGACCTCTTTCCGATGAAAAATCTTTTTTATGTAATTCCAAATGTGAAGCAAGTCTCCGTATCTTATTGGTGAAACTGAATACTTGAAATTCAACAGAACCTCTGTTTTCTTCTTTTTCTTCTTTAACCATAAATCCAAAAATTTTTCTACCTCCTTTCTTTTTCTTGTATTTTTCTGATCAGGAAAAATACAAAATTATGTCAGTTATTTTGAAGTTATTCTAATCTCATACACACAAAAATTTGCAATTATTCATCTACTACTGGAATTTGGATTTATTTTATCGATCCAAATTGGATTTGGATAGAAGGGTACATTCTTTTATTTTAGATAGAAGAAATGTTTCTTCTATCTAAAATAAAAGAATTTTGCTGATTTATTTATTGCTATATCCAATTTATGGAATTGATACACCATTTAATTGATATCATTTAGCAAAATGAAACACAGCATATGCATCCACCTTTCGGCTCGAGAATTTCACGGGATAGAGATATGGTATAAGAAATAGGCTCTCTAAGTAACTCTAAATGAATTATGGGGATACATATGTATCCTTAACATACTGAAATGACTACCATTATTCGTATCAAACCAATAGCGATT